ATGCGATGAGTGTTTTCTACTAATCATAAGGATATTGGTACGCTTTATCTTATTTTAGGGATTTGATCTGGTTTGGTTGGAACTGCACTAAGACTTTTGATTCGGGCTGAGCTGGGGCAGCCAGGTGCTCTATTAGGGGACGATCAGTTGTATAATGTAATTGTGACTGCTCATGCGTTTGTCATAATTTTTTTCTTAGTTATACCATTGATAATTGGTGGTTTTGGTAATTGGTTGGTTCCTTTAATGCTCGGGGCTCCGGATATGGCTTTTCCTCGTTTAAATAACATGAGTTTTTGACTTCTTCCGCCTTCTTTAACTCTTCTTTTGGCTTCTGCTGCTGTTGAGAGTGGAGTAGGGACTGGGTGGACAGTGTATCCTCCGTTATCCAGGAATTTGGCTCATGCTGGGGGTTCTGTTGATTTAGCTATTTTTTCTTTACATTTGGCGGGTATTTCTTCTATTTTGGGAGCTGTGAATTTTATTACCACTGTGATTAATATGCGGTGGCAGGGGATAACATTTGAACGGCTACCTTTGTTTGTGTGATCTGTTAAGATTACTGCTATTCTGCTATTATTGTCTTTGCCTGTTTTGGCTGGGGCTATTACTATGCTTTTAACTGATCGAAATTTTAATACGTCTTTTTTTGATCCTGCTGGTGGGGGGGATCCTATTTTATATCAGCATTTGTTTTGGTTTTTTGGGCATCCGGAAGTGTATATTTTAATTTTGCCTGGATTTGGGATGATTTCACATATTGTAAGTCATTATTCGGCTAAAGAAGAGACTTTTGGTAGTTTAGGAATAATTTATGCTATACTTGCCATTGGATTATTGGGGTTTATTGTTTGAGCGCATCATATGTTTACTGTTGGTATGGATGTAGATACTCGGGCTTATTTTACTTCTGCTACTATAATTATTGCTGTTCCAACTGGTATTAAGGTTTTTAGGTGATTGGGGACTATCTATGGGGCTAAGGTTAAATATGAGACTCCTATGTTATGGGCTTTAGGATTTATTTTTTTGTTTACTGTTGGAGGATTGACAGGTATTGTTTTATCAAATTCTTCATTAGATATTGTTTTGCATGATACTTATTATGTTGTTGCACATTTTCATTATGTATTGTCGATGGGGGCAGTATTTGCTTTATTTGGTGCATTCAATTATTGATTTCCTTTGATTAGTGGTGTTGGACTGCATCCACGTTGGACTAAAGCCCATTTTTTTATAATATTTGTTGGGGTTAATTTAACTTTCTTTCCTCAGCACTTTTTGGGGTTGAGTGGGATGCCTCGACGTTATTCAGATTACCCAGATTGTTATGCTAAGTGGAATGCTGTATCATCTATTGGATCTATAATTTCTTTCGTGGCTGTGTTATTTTTTATGGTGATTGTTTGGGAGGCTTTGATTTCTCAGCGTGGAGTGGTTTGGAGATTTCATTTAACTGCTGCTCTGGAGTGAGATAATGTTCTTCCTGCAGATTTTCATAATGCTCCTGAGACTGGTGCTTTGCGTCTATCTTAAGCGGGTAGCAGAGGGTGTAGTTAGGTAATGTATGGTTTAGATGTGAGTGTAATAAGGGTTAAGAAATGTGTAAGAAGGTAGTAATAGCATTATTTGTGTCGGTTGGTTGTGATGTGATAGAGGCATTTTAATTAAGACTATGTGTGGGAGCAAAAGCGTTAGGGTTATGGGGTTGTTTGACTGCTCTGATTTTAAGTGAAGTTAAAATTTAGTGGAATGGCATTGAGTAGAGTTAAAGTATGCTGTTTTGGTTTGGTAAAACTAATGGTCGGATAAGGGACGTAAAGTGTTGTAGGTGTTGTGGTTTGATTTTGTAAGCTGGAAAAGGTATGGCCCAATGAGGACAGTTAGGGTTTCAAGATGCAGCTTCTCCGTTGATGGAGCAGTTGATTTATTTTCATGATCATGCCATATTAGTGTTAGTTTTAGTTGTGAGTTTAGTAGGGTATGCAGCTGTCTCTTTGATGGGTAATAAGTTTATTTCTCGTTTTACATTAGATGGGCAGGAAATTGAGACAATCTGAACTATTTTGCCTGCTATTGTTTTAGTTATGTTGGCACTTCCTTCATTGCGGTTGTTGTATTTATTGGATGAGGTGGGTAGAGCTTCTGTAACTCTGAAAAGAATTGGGCATCAGTGATACTGAAGCTATGAGTACTCTGATTTTTTAAATGTTGAATTTGATTCTTATATAGTTCCTGAGGATGACTTAAGGGTTGGTCAGGCTCGTTTATTGGAGGTTGATCATCGTGTTGTTGTGCCAGTTAACACTGATGTACGAGTGCTAGTGACTTCTAGTGATGTAATTCATGCATGGACTGTTCCGGCCCTTGGGTTGAAAGTGGATGCTGTACCTGGTCGTTTGAATCAGTTAAGATTTTTTATTAAGTATCCTGGGATTTTTTATGGTCAATGTTCAGAAATTTGTGGTGCTAACCATTCATTTATACCTATTGTTTTAGAGGCTGTGGATACTCAAGATTTTATTAATTGAGTGATGATGGTGATATCTGAGGACTAGATTTAAGGTAGGTTAATTTGATAGCAAGGCCTAGAAATAAGAGCTTGTAGGGATTAAGTTGATTATGGGGGGTTTAGGGGCAATTAAAGTAAGTAGACAGTGGTCTAAAGTGTTGAAGGTAGCGGCTAAGGCGGTTGTCCGAGGTTATTAAGTTCAGAGTTTTTCGTGAAATAAGAGGGTATTTATTAAATAAAGATGTAACTATAGAGAGATGCGGAGTCATTAATTATTGTCTATATAGCTTAGTGGGTAAGTAGTAAAGTAGTTTTATGAGAGACCGGCGTGAGTTGAGGGCTGATATTTAGTGAATAAATTTTATTTTTATGATGTGTGAGAGGGTTAAGAGTTAATGTAGAGAAGAAAGGCATGTGAGTAATATAGGAAAATTAGTTAAAATTAAACATAATACTTGCTTGTCAAGCTTGAGTTGCTAGAATATAGGTGTTAGCATTTTCTTATGCCGCAGTTAGCTCCTGTTAATTGATTGTTGTTATTTTTATTTTTTTGATTTATTATTGGTCTGGTTAGGTGTATTATTTGATGGTCGTTTAATAGCGAGTATAAAATTGATAGGGGTTTAACAGGGATGAATGCTATGGGAAAGGAGGACAAATGGGCTGGCCGGATTCAGAAGAGTAAAAAAAGGTGATCTTGATAGATTTTTAATAAGTAATATGTTAATGAAGCATAAGTAGGTTTATAGGGTTGGTTAAGGGAGGGTCCCGTTAGTGTATTATAGAAATTATAAGACATGTAAATGAAATAGGTTTTATAGTTCGCGGGGTTGGCGATAATGGCACAGGTTGCGTATAGGTAGTTTGTCAGGAGGTATTATAGTGGAGGATTGCCAGGATATTGCTATGGCAATATTTTTAAATAAAGAATGTTGGTGGACATTTTTTCTTCTTTTGATGATCACAATTTTGTTTTTATGTCTTTTTACATGTTAATATGGGCTTGCAGGTTGTGTATTTTAATTATTCTGAATATGGGTTTTTGAGTGGGTCCAAGCCGGTGGGGGTACATGTTAAATGGCCCTAAATCTTTGATTATAGCTTTGGTTGGTCGTGCTTATGGAGTGAAGCTAGCTGGGTTTGCTAATGTAGTGACCAGGCTGTTCTTAATGTTGATTCTTGTGAACTTAACTGGTCTTGTTCCGTATGTATTTAGGGTTACTAGTCACTTAGCTGTGAGCTTATCTTTGGGGCTGCCTTTCTGGATGTCTTTAATTATTTCTGGGATTGCATATAATCCATCTTCGGTTGCTGCTGGGTTGTTACCAGGGGGCGCACCGGCAGTTTTAAATCCATTTTTGGTGTTAGTTGAGACAGTAAGTTTATGTGTTCGACCCGTCACTTTATCTATTCGTTTAGTTGCTAATATTATGGCTGGGCACATTGTATTAGGGTTGATTGGTACATTTTTGAGTTCCGGTATTTTTGAGATATCTGTTTTTGGTGTGTCTGCCCTAATTAGTGTGGAAGTTTTCTATTTTTTATTTGAAATTGGTGTAACATTAATTCAAGCGTATATTTTTTCTTTATTGGTTATTCTATATTCAGACGACCACCCATAACATGGGGTAGTACATAAGTAATTAGAAATTAATGACTATTTATGTAGTCCCATATCTCAAGGGATATGATGTGTCCCACCTTAACATCTTCAGTGTTATGCTCTTTTTATTTGAGCTATCGAAATCGTAGAGATTGTTTAGGTTTAGGGGTGAGGTGTAAGGAAGTTAGGTAATTGTTGGTAAGATTAGGACCATGGTTAGGAGCAAAGATGTTAAGGAAACTATAATGAATGTTGTTATTAGTTTGGCTTGGAATATTTGGTTGATAGTAATAATTTTTTTTGTAACATTGAGAATTCCTTGACCACCTAAGATCTCTAGTCATCCTTGGTCTAAAGATTTATGTAAGATTAGCCCTATTTTTAAAGGCCTTAAGATAATCGGTTGTGTGGATAGGGGAGCTAAAAACCACATTAAGGAGTTGAAGGATAAAGATTTTTTTACTCTTAACCTATTAAGTTCTGGGGATTGTCAAATAATAATTGCGCTTCATGCACCTAGGAGTGTAACTGCGACTGTTAAAAGCTTGTGGAGTTGGGGGAGTAAAATAATTTCATTGAATTCTAAAATATTATTTTGCATTAATTCACCAACTATAATAGTGGTTACCCTAAGTACTATAATAGAGGAAGTTGTTTTTACGTCTTCATCGAAGTTTTGGTGGAAGTTAAAATGATTAGACTGTCCCCACAAGGAAAAAATTGATAGACGGATTGTGTAGGCAGCAGTTATTCCAGTAGCAGCAAAAATTAACGTTAGCATTAGAAGATTACATGAGTTGAATAAGCTAGTTTCTAAAATTAAGTCTTTAGAGTAGAACCCACTTATGAATGGTGCCCCACAGAGAGCTAGGTTAGCTACGTTTAAGCATGATGTGGTTAGTGGTATTTGTCGTCATAGGTTACCGAGTTGACGGAGGTCTTGGCAATTATTGTTGTTATGGATGATGGCGCCTGCGCATAGAAATAGTATTGCTTTGAATAGTGCGTGTGTATATAAATGAAATAAGGCTAAGTACGGCATATTTAGGCTTAGTCTTATTATTATAACTCCTAGTTGGCTTAGTGTGGATAAGGCAATTACTTTTTTTAGGTCATATTCATAGTTTGCGCCGATTCCTGCTATTAGTATGGTTATAACCGAAATGAATAGGAGTCCGGTGTTGAAGCCGGAAAATGTTGTTAGAAATGGAAAGAAGCGGATTAAGATAAATACTCCTGCTGTAACTAAAGTTGAAGAATGGACTAGTGCTGATACCGGAGTAGGGGCAGCCATAGCTGCTGGCAGTCATCTTGAGAATGGGATTTGTGCTCTCTTAGTTATCCCTGCTACTACTAAGCAGAATGCCACTAACGGTGAAAAGGGGTTTTCTCATATAAATAGAATATTTCAGTGTCCTTGAATTACACAGAGTCCAATTGAGATTAGTAGTATTACATCTCCGATTCGGTTGGCTAATGCAGTTAGTATCCCAGCTGATAGTGATTTGGTGTTTTGGTAATAGATTACTAGAGCGAATGATACAATGCCAAGACCGTCCCATCCAATAAGTAAGGCTGCGAGATTTGGAATGAAAACTAGCAGGTTTATGGAAAGAACGAATATTATTACTAAGCTGATAAATCGGCTAAAAAAGATATCTTGTTCCATGTATGAAGAGGAAAATAGCATAACGCATGCAGAAATTAAACATACTACGTTGCTAAATCTTACTCTTACAGGGTCTAAAATTAGGGATAAGGAGAGCCTGGTTCTTCTTGTTGATAGAATTTCTCATTCTATTAGGATACAATTATTTGTTAAGAAGAAATAGACTGTGAGTGGAAAGAGTATAGTTGAGTAGGTAAATAAGATAAAGGAGCTAATGCTCGATCTTTTTACTTTAGAAAAATTGTTAAATAGTATCATTATTAAGTGGAAGTATTTTCCGTCATCAGGCCCACATCCTGAAATTTTTTGTAAACTAACTTAATTTTTTCTGGAATGTGTGTAATTTAAAATTTAACAGTTTTATGTGATGATTTCTGTAAATATAGGTAAAAAAGGTTTGGTGTTAAGTTGGCTTTAATGAGTATATTTGATTTGTGATATTGGTGTGAATTTGTAGCGGTTGTTGATAGGGGGATAGAGGCGTGAGGGTGACTGGTGGTTGGCTTAAGTTGAAAGGGTTTTAAGGGGAGCTTAAATATAATGAAGTGTTAATTTATTCATGCGCAGATAATATCGGCTTTTATAATTATTAAGTTTACTGGGACATAGTGACAGAGTAGTAAAAGTAGTCTAGTTCTTTTTATAGATATAAATGAGGATGAAAACTTAGGGAACCTTCCGTGTTGAGTTGATACATAGAGATAAAGTCTATAGACGGCGGCTAGGAATCTCATTATTATCAACGGGATGATCAGTCATTGTGATGAGAATAAAATTGATGGAAATACTAAAATTTCTCTTAAAAGGTTAATGGAGGGTGGCGCAGCCATGTTTACAACGCAGAATATAAATCATCATATAGAGATGATTGGGCATAGCAGTAGCATTCCTTTATTTATGATTATACTTCGTGTTCCCCTTTTTTGGTAGTTGTAGTTTGCAAGGGCGAATATTGCTGAGGAACATAGTCCGTGAGCTAATATTATACCTAAAGCTGCATGTCATCCTCAGGAGGAGTTTGAGAACACTCCAGCGAGTATTAGTCTTATGTGCCCTACTGAAGAATAAGCAATTAAGGACTTAAGGTCGACTTGTCGAAAGCAAATAATTCTTGTGATGAGGCCTCCCCATAAAGCAAAAGAAAAAATAATATCTTTAATTGGACTGATATTGGTCAGGAATAAGTACTGGTATATTCGAAGTAAACCGTATCCTCCTAATTTTAGGAGGATACCTGCTAAGATTATTGAGCCAGCTACTGGGGCTTCAACATGTGCTTTTGGGAGCCAGAGATGAACTGAAAATATTGGTAGTTTGACAAGAAAAGCAGCTAAAGCCACTAAAATAGTGATTTCTTTTAGGCTCCTTGGTAGCATAAAAAAGAAATTTCTGGCTGTTGTTTCTAGTATGGCTTTTAAAATAAAAGAGGATGATATTGCTGATTCGGTTGTCAGTAAGATTAGTGCTAATAGTGGTAGCGAGGCTGTGATGGTGTATAATATCATGTATATGCCTGCTTGAAGTCGCTCAGGTTGGTACCCTCAGCCTAAAATTAAGATAAGTGTGGGAATTAACGAAGCTTCAAAAAATACATAAAATCAAAGAATTCTTGCTGAGAAAAATGTAAATATCAAAATGATATTTAATGTGCAGATACAACCAGAAAATAAGTTGATTTTGTTGCCTTTAGTTTTTACCCTTTCCTGTCTTGCCATGATTATTAGCATAGAAATTCATCATGTCAAGGTGACTAAAGAAGAAGACAATCCGTCTAACATGAATCATTCTGAAGCTGCCATTTTTCTTAAATTATGTGACGATAAAATTAATAAGCAAAGGAACCTTCCGATGATTAGCCCCCATAAGCGAAGATATCAGGATAGATGGTTTTGTTTTAGGTTGATTAGCAAAGATATATTTAGAAATAGTAGTTCTAGCATTTTTGTGCTGTGTAATTGGAAACGTAGTCATTTCCATGTGTTCGAATAAGAGAGACTAGGATTGCTAAACCAAGTCTTGCTTCGCAGGCACCTATGGTAATTAGGATTAAACACATTTGGGCTTCTAAATTAAAATTTGCGGAGACACCTATTAATAGAACAAATAAGTTGAGAGTCATTGCTTCCAGTCTTAATAGGGCTATGAGTATGTGTTTTTGCTGTAAACATAAGACAATAATGGATGAGATGACTCCAGTTAATGAAACCACATATAATAAAGAAATTCTTATCATATCTATTTTAAGGCTAGTGTTAGTATAGCTTTAGCTTAAAAATTGCAATAAAAGCAGAAAATAAAATGCGTCGGCCTTGTAAGTCGAAAGGTAGAGGACGATGCCCTCTTTATTGTTAAATTATTAAATTAAGTCATTAATTAAGCTATTAAGTGAATTGAACACTTCAATTTTATTTTCAAGACAAAATTTATCCCAGATGAATAGCTCAGGTATAAGATGGGAAGTGAGCAGGAAAGTTAACTAATAATTTAAAATTTTGTCTCATAAAATATGCAAAATTGGATTAATAATATAGTAAGAAAAATAGAGTACTGTGAATATTTGGCCAATTGCTTCATACGGAGCTTCTACTGGGCAAGCGCCAATTCAGGTTAGAATCCCCAGAATTCTTACTAGTGTTCAAAATAGGAATTGGTTAAGTGGGTAGAAGGCCATAGAACGTATTTTTCCTATGTGAGAAATAGGGACAATAAATAAAATCACTACTGATATTGCCAGAGCGATTACTCCCCCTAACTTATTTGGAATTGAACGAAGGATGGCATATGCGAATAGGAAATATCACTCTGGTTGAATATGTACTGGGGTAACTAGTGGGTTAGCCGGAATGAAATTTTCTGGGTCTCCGAGTAAAAATGGGTCTAACAATACTAGTATTGTTAGTAGGAAAAGTAACAGGATAAATCCTACAAGGTCTTTAAATGTATAATAAGAGTGGAATGGAACTTTGTCGCTGTCTCTATTTAACCCTAATGGGTTATTTGAGCCTCTTTGATGTAGGAACAATAGATGTAGAACACTTATCCCAGCAATAGCAAATGGGAGAATGAAGTGGAGTCTAAAAAATCGGGTTAATGTTGCATTGTCTACTGCGAATCCCCCCCATATTCATTGAACTAAGTCTTTTCCAATATATGGAATAGCAGAAAATAAGTTGGTAATAACTGTAGCTCCCCAGAAAGATATTTGTCCTCACGGTAATACATAACCTAAGAAAGCTGTTGCTATTGTCAATAGTAGTAAAACAACGCCAATGTTTCAGGTATGGATGTTTACATATGATCCGTAGTACATTCCTCGTCCAATATGGAAGTAAATGCAAATAAAGAATCAAGAGGCTCCGTTAGCGTGAATAGTTCGGAGAAGTCAGCCGTAGTTAACATCTCGGGAGATATGAGAGACAGAAGCAAAAGCTAGGTCTACGTGAGCTGTATAGTGTATAGATAGAAATAATCCTGTAATAATTTGAATAACTAGACAGAGTCCCAGTAAGGAGCCGAAATTCCATCATACTGATAGATTTATAGGAGCTGGTAAATCAATTAAAGATCCGTTGATAATTTTTACGATTGGGTGAGACTTTCGAATTGGGCTGTGCATATATAGTATTGTGTGTAGGTGCATAAAAAACAAAGCTTAGTGGACTAGTATAAGGTGTGATATAATATTTAAATTTTTGTTCTATAGTTTACTGTTTTTGTTGTACTGAAAATATTGATGAGGGCGGTTCTCTTAATTAACTAATGATTTGAGCAGTCATAGTCGTTGGGGCATGAAGGTGGGCAGTATGAGGATTTAGTAAAAATTGTGCTTCAAGGGGGCAGCTAGTAGGTGGTGTGATTATCTATTTGAGGTCTATGTGGGATCGAAGCGGACCTTGCTGGTAATAGCAAATTTTCACTACTGCTAGAAGGTTAACTAGCAAAATAACACCTAAAATAATTATTAGAGACATGTTTCTTGGGCTGATTAGCATACGTCCTGAGGAATTTATAGTTTTTAATGAACATAGTGAATCAGAGTATTCTATAAATTTTAGGTCTGTGGTATAAAGAGTTCTAATTATTACTAAAAAGAACAAAATGGCTACTAAAAATAATCTGATTGCTTTGATGCTAGAAAAAAAATTGTTCGGGGCTAAAGCTGATACGTATGCGAATATAACAAGTAATCCACCAATATAGATTAAAAATAAGATGTAACCATATCAAGAAGATAAGGTGAATCTAATAAGGGCACATAGTCTAGTTCTGAGGGCCATAATACATAGTCCTAAACTTAGGGGTTGTAGTATAATAAATATTAAAAGTAGTAATGATAATGATAGACTAGATAACATAGCGATAGTCATAATGTCAAGAAGTGGGGCTAGATACCCAATCTTGGTTTCCAATACCAGAATTTTAAGTTAAACTACTGTCTTGATGTGATGACAAGGATGGGCGGGTACTTGGTGTGGTAATACTTATTTAGATAAGATTAATATGTGGTATCTAGAAATTTATACTTAAAATAAAGTAGGTAACTAAGTAATTAGTGGCCTAGTTTTTACTCTTAGAATTATTAGTAAATAGTTAATGGTCTGGGGTAAGGTAAATAGTGGTTTTATCAGAAGTCTTATTAATAGCTGTCTATTATTGTAGATTTTAGGTTGCGTAAGTGATTTATGCGAGTCTTACTATAAACATAATTCCTGCCAATGCTACTAATCCGGCTAAGGAAACTGGAAGGAATGCTTTTCAAGTAAGTCCTATGAGCAGGTCGTAACGAAACCGGGGCAGTGTTGCACGGACTCAGATAAATAAAAAAGAGAAGAATAAAATTTTTAGTGCCATTAGGATATCATGCTCTACAATAATTAAGTTGCTTCCTCCAAAGAATAGCACTGACGTTAGAAGACTTATTAATAGAATGTTACCGTATTCTGCTATAAAAATCAGTGCAAATCCCCCTGCCCCGTATTCAATATTAAAACCAGATACTAATTCAGACTCGCCCTCAGCGAAGTCGAAGGGGGCACGGTTTGTTTCTGCTACACATGATACAAACCACACTATGGAAATTGGAAGTAATAAGACTGTAAATCAAATGGGCCCAGAAAATTGTTTGATTTCTAGTAGGTTGAATGTATTTGAGACAAATAATACAAATAAAAGGATTAGGGCCAGTCTCACTTCATAAGAAATAGTCTGTGCAATTGCACGAATAGCCCCTAATAGCGCATATTTTGAATTAGAGGCTCAGCCTGCAAGTAATGTTCCATATACATTTAAACTTGAAACACAAAGAAAAAATAAGATCCCCAGTGTAAAGCAGTGGCTAGTTGCATTGGATGGGTACAGTTGCCATAAAAAAAGAGCTAAAATTAATCTAGTTATTGGGGCTAAAAAATAGGGGGATTGGTTAACTAGTGTTGGCTTGACCAATTCTTTGGTAAAAAGCTTTCCGGCATCAGCCAGAGGCTGAGGAAGTCCGCCCAGCCCAACTTTGTTTGGTCCCTTACGAATTTGAAAATATCCTAGTCCTTTGCGTTCAAGTAGAGTAAAAAAAGCAATGCTTAGTAAGATACAAACATAAGTTAAAGTAGTGGATAAAATTGAAGTAATCATTGTTACTAAGAAAGGAGATTTAATCCTTATGTTTAGGGCTTAAACCTAATGCACTATTCTGCCACCTTAATTGAGCTATGGAGCAGGGCAAATAATTGATAGCTTTGTCAAATTGGAAAACAATAGTTGAGCATGATTGGAGGATTATTGTCGCTAATTACATAGATTCATTTTGTGAAGTTAGGCACTGGCAGTATTAGTTTTGTTTTTGTATATGGCTGGGCTTAAAAAATAGGCAAGTGGGAGGTCATGCTTATTTTTCTTATTTTATACTCATTAATAACTGAGTGGCTAAAATAGGGTCGTGTTTATTATAAATTTTAATTGGCTATTAAGTAAAGGGTTTTAACCTATTTCTATTGATCCTAAGTCAATTACATAATTCTGCCAACTTAATCTGGTGTAAGAGAATTTTTTGATTTCTATATATAGTATTTATTTAATTTTTGATTTTTTCCTTTTAATAAATTTTTTACTTTAACAACGGTCCTTTCGTACTAGTTGAAAGAATATTGGTAATGAATTAAAGATAGAAACCAACCTGGCTCACGCCGGTCTGAACTCAGATCACGTAAGATTTTAATGGTCGAACAGACCAACTGTTTAAAGCTTCTGCACCTTAAAGTTATCTTAGTCCAACATCGAGGTCGTAAACCCTTCTTTTGATGCGAGCTCTTCAGAAAGATTACGCTGTTATCCCTATGGTAACTTTTTCCATTGATCAGAATTATAACTGGATCTAAATTAGCTTGATAGCAAGATAATAATTTCAGGAATAATATTAGGTGATAATGAGTTAAGGAAGTTTTTATTATTCCTCAGTCGCCCCAACTAAAGATTATTTAACAGAATTTGATTTCAAGTTTGTAGTTAAAGAATTTTGTTTTGATCTGTTATTTTACTAAAGCTCAATAGGGTCTTCTTGTCCCTTAATTTTATTTAGGCCTCTTCACGTAAAAGTTAATTTTTATGTAATTAAGAGGAGACAGCATGGCCCTCGTTTAGCCGTTCATACCAGTCTTCAATTAAAAAACAAATGATTATGCTACCTTTGCACGGTCAGAGTACCGCGGCCGTTTAACTGACGTAGCCAGTCACTGGGCAGGCCTGACTCCCTATGTATTATATTGGACTTCAGAGAGCGATGTTTTTGATAAACAGGCGGGGTCATGATATTTGCCGAGTTCCTTCTCGAGAATTATTTTCGAATTCTATTAAATACATCACAATTAGTGATAATTAATATTTCATCATGTAATCGTTGAATTATTCCTTTATGATTTTGTATGATAACCGTAACGACTTGATTCAACTATGAATTTCAAATACTCATTTCTTCAGGAATAAATTAACTTAGTTAATTTAGTAAATCAAGCTAATATTAAAATTTAGAGTATAAAAATTATCCTAAAATTTTTATTAGTATAAGATGATTACTGTGTATAGAATAACTTATAACAAACTTATGTATTTAGATGGCTGACTCTAAGCCCACTATATGTGATATAATTTTTAGATTATTCTCTTAATGTGATAAAAAAGCTTATCCTTTTTTATCTCGATCTTGTTAATATCATCTGCTTAATTTTCTAATGAAGTGAGCCTACATTACTGTAAGTTACTTTTAAGCGGAATGATTTCTGGTGGTGTATAGTAACAAGTGTGTACTTTCATACATTTCTTAGCTAACCAGCTATTAAAAGTTTCGGTAGGTGTTTCACCCCTATCTCAAAATCTTAGCACAGCTTTGCCACGCTGACGCAAGTTTTGAGATAGCTCAACTATTTTCGGGAATGTTTTCTATAAAACATCTACTTAAAAGAACCATGATACAAAAGGTACGGGATGTAATTCCTACTATTTATTAGTTTTAAAATTATTTCCTTTGCAGTACTTGTTATTTATAACATTAATATATTTTTCATTCATCATTACTTAAAAATTTAGACGGTTCTTTCATCAAATAAGTAAAAACTTAATTTTATAGTATAAGGACTATATTCTACATAAATCAAATTAATTAGTAAAACATAGGAAGTAAGTAATATTATAGCTTAAGATAAGCCGACATGCAGGCTATCGTTCCAGTGTAAGTGGAAAACATTTCATTATGCTATATCTCAGTATTGGTTTCTGTGTTAATTAGTAGGTTATCTCTAAGAGCACTTTCCAGTACCCTCACTATGTTACGACTTATCTCATTTTCTAACGAGAGCGACGGGCGATATGTGCATACTTTATAGCCATTTTCATCTAAGTATTCTAATTTCTTGTAATTTTATAGATTACTTCCAAGTCCTCCTTCAATTTATTTTTGCAAGTAAAAATCTGTATAATAAGTTAATTATTGTAACCCATCTCTTCCTTCCTATTAGCTGCACCTTGATCTGACGTGTGGAAGAAATTGTTTTATTTTACTAGCAATTTATAGTTTATTAACTTGTTATAGTTAAATTAATGAGATTATTTGATGTGAAAATAAAACATATTTCTTGTTGATAACTGCTTCTTCTCTGTAAAGGTAATCTGGCGACGACGGTATACAGGCTGGTCTACGGCGAAAGCCGATAGGTCAAAGGAAGGTGAGGTTGATCGTGGACTATCGATTACAGGACAGGTTCCCCTGGAAGGATTTAAAGTACTGCCAAGTCTTTTGAGTTTTAAGGTTAGTTATAGTAATTTTTATTTTACTTGTTAGAGCTCGTGCTCTCCTCGTATTACTCTAGTAAATTTAGTAAATAATTAAATTTTACGCCTCGGATAGCGGGGTATCTAATCCCGGTTTCTTGGTGAGATTTCTTAGAATCAGAATTAAGAAAATAATAGATTATTTCAATTATGCGAATTTTACCTCCATAATAAAATTTAATTTTTCTATGAATTTGATGCTTAATGAGCATGTTTCCTGACTAATTTTTTTACTGTTTTGTCTTAACTTGGTCCGTTTGTGTAACCGCGGTGGCTGGCACAAACTTTACCAGGCCTTTAGGCTAATCACTAAGTCAAACATTAATTTATTTCCTTAATCTCCAACACTGGCGTTCGTTAAGTGAAACAGATTTAACGTAATATTAAAATAATTATGTTAGTTAAAAAATAATATAAAGAATGTTTTTAACAATAATTTTATTTTTTATACCCTCACTGTAATCCAAATGGTACCATGTGTTTGATTGTTGCCGAAGCTAAGAGCGTGGACTAAGACCAAATCCTTAAGTTAATTAATAAATTTGTAATTTAGTGGAGGACACACGCATAGGTCATATTTGGGGTATGAACCCAACAGCTTACTTTAGCTTACTCCACTTACGTATATTGCAGAAGGAGAATTAGCTCCGTGAAAAGATCTACAGTCTTTCGCTTCTTTCCTCAGCCATTCTGCACGAAATAGTAAAGTTTCTCAGTGGAAAATAAACCCTAACTTTTATTTTATGTACCTGCGAATTTGCAATTCGCTGTTGTTTTTCAACTATAGGGTTTCATTTTTATGAAATAAAAAATAGTTAGCCTGAAAATCGGGCAGTCAATACAGGGCTTGGGAAATATTTTCCCATCGAAAGCTTTGAAGGCTTTAAATTTTTTTAATCTAAAGCCCTGTTTAACACTATAAGAGGAAGAAATGACCGTCCGCTGCAGAAATCAAAATTCTACGTACTCACTATACTATCTTATAAGTAAAATTTTTTACTTTGTGGCATGCGGAGAATATTTTAGTATAAAGGTATTTCACAGGAAGTGATTTTTTAATCACGCAAAAATCACTAATGGCGCAGGAGCCATTCCTGTAGAACGAAAATCTAACGTGCATAATTTACACCTCAGTGATGCAAAGTAGGTGTCTCCTTAGTTTTGCCCTGCTTAGAGATTAAATTTATCCCAATTTATTTATAGATTCAAAAATCAATATTATTTGTTTATACAAATAAATATATAGATACTATGCTTATTCACTGCCTACTAAGTATAAAAAGTGTACAATTGCCTTCCAAGCAGTTAGATTAAGGGTTCTTAAAGTTGGCATGTAAAACTTATTTTCCATTATTAGGATTATGTTGCCTGTGTAGTTTTTGTTCTGTGGTGAAGTTAGATTATAGGGTTATAGGGTGAGTATTAGATATGATTCGAAATCCGTTTCATTTAGTTGAGTTTAGTCCTTGGCCTTTGACTGGTTCAGTTGGTGCTCTATTTTTGACTGCTGGGTCTGCAGGCTGATTTCACGGTTATTCTTATTCTTTGTCAGTTTTGGGTGTTGTGCTGATTTTGATGACAATGGTTCAATGGTGGCGTGATGTAATTCGGGAGGGGACTTTTCAGGGGTTTCATACTGGCAAGGTTTCTAGGGGATTGCGTTGGGGTATAATTTTATTTATTGTTTCTGAGGTGTGCTTCTTCTTTGCTTTTTTTTGGGCGTATTTTCATAGAAGCCTGGCTCCTACTCTGGAGCTAGGGTCTTGTTGACCCCCGGTTGGTGTGAGTCCGCTTAACCCATTTCAGGTTCCTTTATTAAATACTGCTGTTTTGTTGGCTTCTGGGGTAACGGTGACTTGAAGTCATCATGCTTTGATGGAGGGAGATCGGATTGGTGGACTTCAGGGTTTAGTGGCTACAGTGGTTTTAGGGGTATATTTTACTGTACTTCAGGCTGGGGAGTATTATGAAGCGCCATTTACTATTTCGGATGGTGCGTATGGTTCTACTTTTTTTGTAGCTACAGGCTTTCATGGGTTGCATGTATTAATTGGTACTACTTTTTTGGTGGTTTGTTTAGTTCGGGTTTATGCTTATCATTTTTCTGTTGGTCATCATTTTGGTTTTGAGGCAGCTGCTTGATATTGACATTTTGTGGATGTTGTTTGATTGTTCTTGTATTTATCTATTTATTGGTGGGGGTACTAAGGTGAAGAAGCGATAGGTTAAATTAAATTAGTGAGTTATAGTTTAGGGCTATGAAGTAGGTTCAAGTTTATTAGTTGTAGGATGGAGACTGGCATGGAATATAATGATTTAGGGATGTGGGTAGGAAATACTAGGTTTTAAAGAAAATTGGTATAGTGGATTAGATTTATGTTTTTAGGTGGCTGAGAAAATAGAATAAGCGTTAGACTTTTAATCTGAAAACGGTATGTACTTTACCCCTGGTGTTATACTTTAAGTTAAAAGATTTGATTTGCATTCAGACAATGAGGAGTTATAAAGTCTTCTAATGCCAGTTAGATGTCAGGTATAGTTGTTGTTTAAGGTGAATAATTTGTTTTGTAGGTGCGTAAAGAAAGGTAGTGTGAGGTGGCTTATGTTTTAAGTGAGGTGATGTAGGAAGTGAGAAATTTACATACGGTTTCGGCCCGTTTTTTGGTAGTGAAAGTCTGCCCCTGCTTATGGTAAGATGGTTATTAGATAGAAGCCAATTTTTGGGCGCCTAGCTGTTAATTAGGAAGTTGTAGTGTTTACATACTACCTGTCTAGTAGTGTGGGGGGAGATTTAGAATTAGATAACTGGGCTGCTTAAGAGAAGGGGGTGCTGGGGGTTTATGTAAAAGATTGAGTGAAAATAAAATGTTGTGGGGGATAAGATTCATGGTGTAGTGCCGGATAAAACGGAATGCGTTGATGATGCAAAAAATAAGAAAGTATTTTTCTTCTATACCTAATATGTTGGGATGTTTGTTTTCAAGGGTTATTGCTGTTATTATTTCTATTGTTGTGTTTGTTTTGGCTTGAGTATTGTCTTTACGGTCTAGGTTAGATCGAGAGAAAACTTCTCCGTTCGAGTGTGGGTTTGATCCGATGGGGTCTGCTCGTTTGCCGTTTTCTCTTCGGTTTTTTTTGCTAGCTGTTATTTTCTTGATTTTTGATGTGGAGATTGTTCTACTTTTTCCTGCGGTACTTAAATTGAGAACTGGCCTAGATCCGTTTATTTTTGCTGGATTATTTAGGTTTCTTTTTATTTTAATTTTAGGGTTGTTCCATGAATGAAATGAGGGATCTTTGGACTGAATTGGATAGTAGTGGCAGAATGAGTGGAGAATAGTTGTGTGGAGGAAAAGAGGAGAGAATGGAGGATAAAGTAGGGCTGCTAACTTTGCTTTGGGTGGTTCAATTCCATCCCTTTCCTTAATATGATAGGTGTGATGCCATTTGGTTTTTTGTTTGTTTTTATTTTGTTCTTAGGTAGTATTGTGTCAATGTCTTCTGTTCACTGGATGTGAATTTGAGTGGGACTTGAGTTGAATTTGATGGGCTTTATTCCTGTTTTATTATATCGGGGGATAACTCAGGAGACTGAGGCGGGCATGAAGTATTTTATTATACAGTCGGTCGGTTCTGGTATGTTAATAATGGGAAGTTTGGTGTGCTATAATCTTTGTTTTTCTTGGGAGGTGGTTTGTACTGGTAGAATTAGTTTTTTAGGGGTCATTTTTTTGGTTTCTGGTCTGTTAATTAAATTAGGGAGTTTTCCTTTTCATTTTTGAGTTCCTAGTGTAATGGCGAGTGTATCTTGGTTTGGGTGTTTGATGTTGAGGACTTGGCAGAAGGTTGCTCCTATTTTTTTATTTAGGGCTGTTATTCAGGGATGGAAGATTACTTCTTGGGAGGGTAGTATTCTTCTTTTAATTGCTGGATTTTCAGCTTTGGTTGGTGGAGTCGGTGGGGTAAATCAGACGCAGGTGCGTGCTATTTTGGCATACTCTTCTATTGCTCATTTAGGGTGGATGGTTTTTTGTGTTTCAATTAGTGATGGGATTTTTAAGATTTATTTTTTGGTGTATTTCAGTGTTTCTGTGTGCTTATTTATGGTGTTGTGGTTTGTTGAGCTTGGTTTTTATGGGCAAGTTGGCAGGTTAAGGGTCAGGGTATCCAGATTTGGGCAGGGTTTTGTTATCTTTATGCTTCTATCGCTGGGCGGACTTCCTCCTTTATTGGGTTTTGTGGGTAAATTTATTGCTATTTGGTCTTATTCTAGGATTGGGTTTTTGGTGATTGTAGGGGTTTTGTTGTCAGGTTCTTTAGTTAGGTTATATTATTACTTAAGTCTTCTTTTTTCAGTGATGTTATTTTCTTCATTTTCTTTGAGGATTAAAAGGGAAGTGGTAAGAGGTGAGTTATTAAATTTTAAGGGGAGATTGTTGTCGGGAAGAGCTATAGAAGGTGTGGAATCAGGGAGTTACAAAGTTTTGTCTGTTAGGCTATTTAATTTATTTTACTGATTTTTAATTGGGCTGATCTTTTTGGTTAACTTGATTGGTGGAGGATTTGTTGGGTATAGTTTGATATTTATTGATTTTTTGTAGTTTAGTTGTTCTATGGTGGGATGAAAAAGGCAGAGTGGGGTACTGATAGGGTTTAAGGGTGTAATGCAGGCTATTTTGTTAGAGTAATTTGGAGTGTTGGTAAAATGGGTTGGGCTATTTTAGGTCGGGCGATAATTGGGAATAAAGAGTATGCGATGAGTGTTTTCTACTAATCATAAGGATATTGGTACGCTTTATCTTATTTTAGGGATTTGATCTGGTTTGGTTGGAACTGCACTAAGACTTTTGATTCGGGCTGAGCTGGGGCAGCCAGGTGCTCTATTAGGGGACGATCAGTTGTATAATGTAATTGTGACTGCTCATGCGTTTGTCATAATTTTTTTCTTAGTTATACCATTGATAATTGGTGGTTTTGGTAATTGGTTGGTTCCTTTAATGCTCGGGGCTCCGGATATGGCTTTTCCTCGTTTAAATAACATGAGTTTTTGACTTCTTCCGCCTTCTTTAACTCTTCTTTTGGCTTCTGCTGCTGTTGAGAGTGGAGTAGGGACTGGGTGGACAGTGTATCCTCCGTTATCCAGGAATTTGGCTCATGCTGGGGGTTCTGTTGATTTAGCTATTTTTTCTTTACATTTGGCGGGTATTTCTTCTATTTTGGGAGCTGTGAATTTTATTACCACTGTGATTAATATGCGGTGGCAGGGGATAACATTTGAACGGCTACCTTTGTTTGTGTGATCTGTTAAGATTACTGCTATTCTGCTATTATTGTCTTTGCCTGTTTTGGCTGGGGCTATTACTATGCTTTTAACTGATCGAAATTTTAATACGTCTTTTTTTGATCCTGCTGGTGGGGGGGATCCTATTTTATATCAGCATTTGTTTTGATTTTTTG